TATGAATCATAGTTCAAATATTTCTTTTCTTGATCTATTCTATATATTCCGTGCTCCAGATACTAGAATAAATATCCGACGAGGTAGAATCATCTTGATAGAGATGACAGGCCCATTTTCTGTATTATCAATAGGATCAATTATAACAAGTCACACACTCATATTCCGGAAATACCGAAACAAATAAATCTCACGGTCGAACTACCAGAATGGTCTAGAAATCCGAGTCTTTCTTAAGTAAAGTAATTTTTTTGATTGAAAAACTAGGACTTTCTAGTTCTTATGAACCTAACTCATTGAAATTCCATCCAGTAAAACGGAAGAATTATAAATTTCCAAAATAATAGATAGGAATATCGCAAATAGAGCCATTGCGACCCCCATAAGTGGTGTAGTCCCCCAGCCCGGTGCTACTTTACCATATTCCGAATTCAATGGTTTCAATAAATTCCCTACAGTAGTTCGTCTTGGCCCAGATCTAGAACTACCCTCAACGGTTTGTGTAGCCATAAAATACTATTCATTGGTTGAGATCTGTTGACTTTGTATACCATTCCGTTGTAGTTGTAAATAAACGATCTTATCGTAGATCCATTGTGATCTTGAAATTATCTAAAAATGGAAACAGCAACCCTAGTCGCCATCTCCATATCTGGTTTACTTGTAAGCTTTACTGGGTACGCCTTATATACCGCTTTTGGGCAACCCTCTCAACAACTAAGAGATCCATTCGAAGAACACGGGGACTAGTTGAAGTAATGAGTCTCCCATATTGGGAGGCTCATTACTTCAATTGAGATAATGAAAAATTATTTCATTTTTTTAGTTTTAGTCGGAACCTTAGGCGGTTCTCGAAAAAAGATAGCGAAAAAAATTATCCCTAAAGTCGAGACTAAAAGGAATGTATAAACCAATGCTTCCATAGATTCGATCGTGGTTTACAATTATAGCTTCCACACCTATTCATTTTGTTTTGGATCATTTACCATATAAAGAAAAGTAAAGAGTCAAAGAATAAATGGTGATTCAAATCAAGATTTCTCCGGTACCTTATGTCAAATCAAAAAAAATAGAGGCGAAAGATACCAGAGCAATGTTGTATCAGACTACTTGTCTCCTTGTAGTTGGATCCCCAAGTTTTTGAAATGCTCCAAATTCCACTTGAGCATCCAAATCTGGATCAATACCAGCAAAAACATCTCTGAACAAGGTTCTAGCACCATGCCAAATGTGTCCAAAAAAGAAGAGCAAAGCAAACGTAGCATGCCCAAAAGTGAACCAACCCCTTGGACTGCTACGAAAAACACCATCGGATTTCAAAGTAGCCCGATCTAATTCAAAAATTTCACCTAATTGGGCACGTCTAGCGTATTTTTTTACAGTAGCAGGATCACCATAACTAACTCCATTGAGTTCGCCACCATAGAACTCGACAGTTACACCTACTTGTTCAACACTATACTTTGATTCTGCCCTTCTAAAAGGAACATCGGCTCTCACAATTCCGTCTCCATCTACTAAAACTACCGGAAATGTTTCAAAAAAAGTAGGCATACGACGTACAAAAAGCTCGCGCCCTTCTTTATCTCTAAAGACGGGGTGTCCTAACCATCCAACAGCTATTCCATCCCCGTTGTCCATTGAGCCTGCTCTGAATAATCCCCCTTTTGCCGGATTATTACCAATGTAATCATAAAAAGCTAATTTTTCGGGAATTTTAGACCAAGCTTCCGATAAACTCAGATTTTCGGCTAGTCCGGCGCTAACTCTTCGATATATTTCTTGCTGAAAGTATCCCTGATCCCACTGATAACGAGTGGGACCAAATAATTCGATTGGGGTAGTTGCTGAACCATACCACATAGTTCCAGCAACAACGAAAGCTGCAAAAAAAACAGCAGCGATACTACTAGAAAGTACAGTTTCAATATTTCCCATACGTAATCCTTTGTATAGACGTTGAGGCGGACGGACACTAAGATGGAATAGACCCGCTAATATGCCCAATGTACCCGCTGCAATATGATGAGAGGCTATTCCTCCCGGAACAAAAGGATCAAAACCTTCCGCGCCCCACGCTGGATTTACAGATTGTACTTTTCCAGTTAGTCCATAAGGATCGGACACCCATATTCCAGGACCATACAAACCTGTTACATGAAATGCGCCAAAGCCAAAGCAAGCCACCCCTGAGAGAAATAAATGAATTCCAAAGATCTTGGGCAAATCCAAAGAAGGTTTTCCCGTACGCTCATCACAGAATATTTCTAGATCCCAATACACCCAATGCCAGATAGCTGCCAAGAAGCACAAGCCAGAAAACACAATATGTGCCCCTGCGACACCTTCATAACTCCAAATACCCGGATTCGTTATAGTTCCTCCTGAAATACTCCAACCACCCCACGAATTGGTTATTCCTAAACGAGTCATGAAGGGTATAACGAACATACCTTGTCTCCACATTGGATCAAGAACAGGGTCAGAGGGGTCAAAAACCGCTAATTCGTATAGAGCCATCGAACCGGCCCAACCAGAAACTAGAGCTGTATGCATTATATGGACAGAAAGCAATCGACCGGGATCATTCAATACGACAGTATGAACACGATACCAAGGCAAACCCATGGAAATACCCCTTTATCAAAGATAAATAGACACTATGTCACCTTATTTTATCGCATTGGAAAGGACTATACTATGTACCTAAGTACCTAACCTTTTCAGTGGATTCTGTATGAGAAAGAGTTAATATTTATTCCGTTCCATTGAAAATAACGGAACAATTCTGTTCATAAGAACAAAGAGAAGCAGATCTATTCTATACCCGATAAGTACCAATACGCAATGGGAGAATTGGTCCCATTTTGTGGGAACGAATGCATAGATACTTGTTTATCATTCGAACGATCGATTGCTCCGTTCGTTAAAATTTTTCTTTATTCATTCTATCTTACTCTATAAACCTTCCAATCAATCTATCTAGAAAATAGAATAAACAGAAAAAAGGATGAAGACAATAAACCCATTGTTACGTTTCCATATTAAAGTGAAGTATAGTACTTAATTTTTTTTCTTTAATTTAATGCCCATTGGTGTTCCAAAAGTACCTTTTCGGAGTCCTGGAGAGGAAGATGCAGTTTGGGTTGACGTATAGTGCGACTTGTCAGACATATTGGGTCATATGGGATTTACCCGTTCTCTCCCCCGATCGAGATATCCTCTGTTTCGCCCAAGAAATATTGTATTGAGATTGAGTGAACCATCAATCATTTGGAGCGTGAAGTACAATTAGATCAATTTATATTGGGGATCAATATTATCAATTAGAAGAATTTATGGTTGACTTGGACTGATAAAATAAAGTCTCCAGGCTCCGTTCAGAAAATACCAAATTGGTAACAAATTGATAATATATGTACGATTACCACTTGTATCATAAACGACTCTTATACTTACTATAGGAGCGATCTCAAACTGCCAACCAATGGAGTAGTATGATGAATACATCGAATAGTTTGGAGAAGACATGAAACAAATTGAAAAAGAAGTCGTAACAAAAAAAAGTGGTACTGAGATCATTTGCCCTATATGTACAAATAGAATTCGGGTAGATCTTTTCCCGGAGTAGAACAAACATGAACCTAAAAAAATTGAAAGGGCCCATTCAGGAACAATAAAATGACATCGTGATTTGAATCTCGATGAAACAATACATCAATGAGAGGTTAGTTCAATAAGTTCAGTAAATTCTTTTTTTTATAGGTAAGGGAACAAAAACTCATCTTATGTTTTTTGAAAAATAGAAGAAGAAAACCCCCTTCATTAGAAAAACAAAAACCTGTTACAGAAAAAAAAAGAAATAGAACTGGAATCGACACATTGATTCTTTTTTTTCGCAATTTTTTTTTGAACCGTATGCATCCAAAGGTGCACGTACGGTTCCTAAGGGAACCAATTTTGTCCTAATCAACCGACTTTATCGAGAAAGATTACTTTTTTTAGGCCAAGAAGTTGATAGCGAGATCTCGAATCAACTTGTTGGTCTCATGGTATATCTCAGTATAGAAGATGATACTAGGGATCTTTATTTATTTATAAACTCTCCCGGCGGATGGGTAATACCAGGAATAGCCATTTATGATACTATGCAATTTGTGCCACCCGATGTGCATACAATATGCATGGGATTAGCCGCTTCAATGGGATCTTTCATTCTGGTCGGAGGAGAAATTACCAAACGTCTAGCATTCCCTCACGCTTGGCGCCAATGAGTTTTTTTATTTGAAAAAAAAAAAAGGAATACTATGCCTTCCCATATTGAATATGAATAATAAGTAATAATAGCATGGCACTTCGAGTTCGATATGAGCAAACCATTATTGTTTTTTTCATAACAAAAGATTTTATGTCGAGATAGTAGTATGAAACAGAGGTCATTTCGGATTTGATCTTATGTGTCGGGGGTACATTTCAGCGTCACAAACCATTCTTTTCCACACCAGAATTCTCTTTCTGATATTTATGTTATGAAAGAAAAAGTACAAAAATGAAAAAAAAAAAAAGATCATTTTTTTCCTTATTTGATCGTATCAGAAAGGAACTTCGGTATTGCTAAATCACAGACAAAATAAATATATAAAGCAACAGAACCATCATAGTATTTTTTTTACTCCTACGAAAGGAAGGGTGGTAAATGGATCATTCAACGATCTGGATCGGATGGATTCTATTTCTTTCTTCAATAGAATAGAAGAGAAGAAAAAGAAAAAGTAAATTCCATTGTGGAGCCGTATGCACAAAAGATGCCCGTACGGTTGTACAATTCTATTTTTTTTTCTTATATTTTTTTATCCCTTACTTTAGCCCAATCATGCAAGATAGAAGAACCGTTCATGATGTTATATCAATATCATCAGGGTTATGATTCACCAACCTGCTAGTTCTTTTTATGAAGCACAAGCAGGCGAATTTATCCTGGAAGCGGAAGAACTACTGAAACTTCGCGAAACCCTCACAAAGGTTTATGTACAAAGAACGGGTAATCCTTTATGGGTTGTATCCGAAGACATGGAAAGAGATGTTTTTATGTCAGCAACAGAAGCCCAAGTTCATGGCATTGTTGATCTTGTAGCGGTCGAAAATGAAAATACTAGGAATTTCATGTAAATCCATTTCAAACCATAATTCGAATTTTCTGCGATTTGATATTGAATAGAAAAAAAAATTCATGATCATCAATCATCAGGTTAAGATCGATCTAAACCAACCCATTCCATTCTAGAATTCTATATATACATACGACATGCCAACTATTAAACAACTTATTAGAAACACAAGACAGCCAATAAGAAATGTCACGAAATCTCCCGCTCTTAGAGGATGTCCTCAGCGTCGAGGAACATGCACTAGGGTGTATGTGCGACTCGTTCAGATCATGAGTTCGAACAAATGAGACAATTTTCCAGTATCAATGACCAGTACCAATGAATAGGATAGATAGAGAAGATCTATCATATACCTATATTGTGTTTGGAATTTATGGTTTACATTGGTGCAAATCCAATCACCTAGATTTGAGATGAAAAGCAATTCTCCATTGGGGGCAAATGGTTATCCATTAAGCGGAGGAAATGGTATTATAAGAAGCAAAAAGGTTATACTCCTATTCTTGAAAGAACGGACTAAGAGGGTCAGCTACCTAGCCAACTTTCATAATTAAATGCCGTCACTGTATGAATAACTCTTATTGTGAAAAGAACTATTACTGTATAATTGATGGGTAGAGCCAAAGAGTGTGAACTATACAAGTTAACAATAACATTTGATAAAATGAAAGAAGAGGCTCCGGTGTATAGAGAGGACCTCACCGTTTAAAAAAAAAGTAACCATAGAAACGATGGAACCCACTATTTTTTTTCTTTATTTGGTATCGTTAGAATTTCTTATTTCCAGGTAAAATGCCTGGAAGGAATAAAAAATCGTGGTTGGGGAAAGTCATAGTAGCAAAAGCCATTGGAATTTATATTTTATATATTGGAATAATCCGTTTTGTTATTAATTGACGGGGGGTAAAGGATGACTGAAAGAAGAGAAATCAATTAGTTATTCATTAAGGTTTAATTTGATTCAATGACCAGAGTTAGACGAGGATATACAGCTCGGAAACGTCGAACAAAAATTCGTTTATTTGCATCAACCTTTATTGGGGCTCATTCAAGACTTACTCGAACGACTACTCAACAGAAAATGAGAGCTTTGGTTTCCTCTCATCGAGATAGAGGCAGGCAAAAGAGGGATTTTCGTAGTTTGTGGATCACTCGAATAAATGCAGTAATTCGTGAGAATAAGGTATTCTATAATTATAGTAGATTAATACCAAATCTGTACAAGAAGCAATTGCTTCTTAATCGTAAAATACTTGCGCAAATATCTATATCAAATAAGAATTGTCTTTACATGATTTCCAATAAGATTATCAAATAAAGGATATGATATTATAAAATATAATACAGAAATGATTGAAATTGAAACAGAATTCCCCGGAGAATGAACTCCGGGAAAAGATCGAATAAAAAAAATTAAGTAAGATAAGTAATAGGAATGAACGAACATGTTTCAATAAAAAAAAAGATTTCTTCTTCCCCCATTTTTTATTTCTTATAACACAAGAAATAAATCGGGATTCTAGGCCTTTTGAACAAAACATCAATCTGAGCTTGAGTTCCGATTGGAGTTTTGAGTCAATTGACGAGTATGTTTATTTATTTCTGGTTCTAGGACCAGAAGTTCTGGGGATCGACTCGGCTCTCTCAAATTGTTTCTCATTATTAAGAAAAGGTAACAAGGATAAAATACGAGCTTGTTTTATAGCAATAGTAATTAATCGTTGTTGTTTCAAGGTCAATTTATTCACCCGTCTAGATAATATTTTTCCTTGTTCACTAATAAATCGACTAATTAAACTCATGTTTCTATAATCGATTCGATCCCCCGATCCAATTGGGGACAAACGCCTACGAAAGGATCGCTTGTATTTACGAAAAGGTTGCTTGGATTTATCCATGGTTTATTCCTTATCTCTAAAATTCTATTTCTTTATTCATTTCAGATCTGACCGAAATAGGCTTTGATTCGCATCGTTTATATTATACATATCATATATAATACACATCATATGTATGTATATATATATAAAATGAAATCGGGTTTGGTTTGTATTGTATATATTATGTATATTATATATGTTATATTATATATGTTAAGTTAAATATGTTAACTTAAATATGTAAAGTAAAGTTCTTCCTCTTCCTGTTCCTTGGAAAGATCGCGCACACGTTCCGTTCCATCTATTTCTTTATTTCCCCATGAATCGTATGCTTGTGACAATAGTGACAAAATTTTCTCAATTCTAATCGACTGGATGTATTGTGTCGATTCTTTTGAGTAATATATCTAGAAATACCCGGCGATTCTTTATTGACACCATTTCGGACACAACTGGTACATTCCAAAATAACTCTGACTCTGACATCTTTACCCTTGGCCATGAACCCCCTTTTGATTTGGATCGACTTAACTTCTTCTATTTTCGACCCGAACTGAAGAAGAATAAAAGAACAAAAAAATCAATAAGAAAATCAATAGAAGTTACTAACTTGAAATTCAATTTTCATTTCTAAAGCTAAAGATTTCGTTGTGTTGTATGTGTTGTAATTATATAATTACAATTAATATTAATAGAATAGAGTAATAGTAATAATATAATAATAGTAATAATTAATAATAAAGTAATAATTAAGTAATACAATTTCTTTCTAACTATCAATTATTCCTATCTTAAATCCCAATATTTCATTTAAGTATCTTCTTTCTATGCTATGATTTCGTGGATCCTGCCCTAGATCTGGATACACATTTCCATTTCTGTTCCCCAAATTCGATCTTAGATTCACCAGATTTTTGTCGAGGTTCAATACACTTTTTCTTTTTCTTTCCTTCCTATCCTAAAGAACTGAAAAAAAAAGGAAGGGGCGAAATTTGAGTCACGTCACGTAGAATTGTATCCCTAATTTTCTTCATTTCTTCGCATATTAATAACTAGAATGAAAAAAAAGGGAATGACAAGGCATCTGGGAATAAACGATTAATTTCTATCAATAGACCTGCTAAAGACCCAAACCATAGAGTAGTTAGCACAGGTGCCACGGAGAGATATGTTTTTATATCTCGCATTGAAAATCCTCCTTCTTTATTGTAATACATATATGTATGGTCAGATGTTGTAGTTCAAGATCATTTGTATTTTTTTTTTTACTTTACCTTTACGCGGAATTCCTAACTAAAATAGATATGTACAATGAACCAATAGATGAGATTTTCCTGTCCCTAAAAAAGAAAAAGATGACCCCTTCTTCCTGAGCATTTCCGATAAATTTTTATTCTTTTTTTATACGATACGCCGATAAGATAAATTTTAATTTTTTTTTTATACGTTAGGTTTCAGATGTATAAAATTCTTTTATTATATGAAACCAAAAAGAAGAAATGACAAGAAAATTGTATATAGATAGAGGGGAAAATAACAATGTGGAAAACAAGACAGGGATTTTGTACAATGACACTGTACAAGAACTTTAAAAAGGGATGTAGCGCAGCTTGGTAGCGCGTTTGTTTTGGGTACAAAATGTCACGGGTTCAAATCCTGTCATCCCTACCTATTACTTCTCTTATGGGCAGTAACGAGGGATTAATTAAGATCGATTGAAATTGGACATAATCTTTCATTTTTGCATGCTATACGTATGCAAGATATGTTTGGGGGTAAAAAACCCTTTTCTTTACACTACAGTCGTATCTCCTGTAATAAGAAAGCGCTCTTAGTTCAGTTCGGTAGAACGCGGGTCTCCAAAACCCGATGTCGTAGGTTCAAATCCTGCAGAGCGTGATTCCGTTTATGTTATGTCGAATCACAATAAAAAAACTTAACAAAAAAAAGTTTAATTGAAACTTGAATTTGACCTCCCGCAGGGAGGAGGTCAATCAAAAAAAATAAATGTTACTCAATCAAAGGTCCAACTGATCACCACGTCTGTATTGTAAATATGCAGTTACGAATAATCCTGCCAAAGTAATAGGAATTAGACCTAAGACGATTCCAAATAGAAAAACTTCAATCATATTTCGGTTTTTTGAGGGGATAAAAAGATGGGTAAGATCTATCCCTAAATATTAATCTGAATTATCCGTGAATCTCAATAACCAAGAATTGGCAATTGATGTGGAAAGGAACCATGGAACACCTGGAATCTCAGAGAAATATTCATTTTTATGAATTGTTCATTCAATTCATTTCAAATAAGTCGTATCTTATTCAAACCAATCAATAGAGCTGGGGTTATAGTTAAAGCAGCCAGTAGAAAACCGAAATAACTAGTTATAGTAGGCATGAAAGAGCTAAATTAGATATGTTCTTTTGTTACATATGTTGATAAAACACTTACCTAAGTTTCAATTTTCTCAGATACAACAGTAACGGTAAGAAAAAACCAATTGACAGGATTAGTTTAGTTCAATTGAAAGTTCTTGATTCATCAGCTGTGACATCGATCGGTCCTGTGATTCCGAATCGACAGATTCATTGTGCAATTCGTGAGTTGAGTAAAGTAATAGTAATAAGAACTGTGTCGTGTAACTTCATTCAAAAATGAAATTATATTTAAGTAATTTTGGAATAAAATAAAAAAATTGGATTTGAAAAGAACTTCAATTTTGATCATTTCTTTTCTTTTTCAATAAAAAGGATCTAATCCATTTTGGGGCGAACGACCTGATATTACCTTTTACTTATTTTTTTTTTAACTCATTGGATTCAGTACATTAATAGGTTGGTTAATTGGCCATAATATCTCGAATGAGAAGAAAAAAAGTGCCCTACGATATATCGAAACGATCTATCAAAAAAAAGAAAACCTTTACTTTCATTTTTATTCTTTTTGGG